TTCCTTGTCGGTTCTCTGTAAAATATTCGTTTGGACGAGGACTGCCAAACACATCATAAGCTAACCCCGTGCTGACGAATAACCAACCCGCAATGAATAGCGAAGGTATAGTAATGCTATGAATGACCCAGTATCGAATACTGGTGATAATATCAGCAAAAGAACGTTCTCCCGTGCTTCCAGACATGCTGAGCTCCACATATTCTTGTACAGTCAAAGAGGGAATCGATTCCGTGAAAGATGGAATCAGTAAATGAAAAACCACTGATCCTTCATCTTTGTGAGATCGTCAATATTGTACCGAAGGCATCTTTAGAGTATACCGAATCAGTATAGCTACCCTTCTTCTGACACAGCAATGCAATTTCAATCAGTATCTAAAAGAAAGAAGTGTTACATAATTCGTTTCTTCTTTTCTCATTCCTTAATCTATACAGAACCATGTGCCATTCAATATCATTAATTCCTGCAGTATAGAATTTTTTTCCATTACTAACTTTATACGATAAACTAATGATCGAATAAAGTGTGAATCTGAAGGGTTCGATTCCAATAATTTATTATAAATTGTAAGAATTTCAAAGAATTGGTTAGGTTAGTAGTACAATAAACTAACAGTAGTAGATAGTATTTTATGAAAGAAACACAACAAACAATAATTCGAATGATCCATATTTGTAATGCAAACATTGTTGCATTAGACATGGTTGCATCAGAGCCTACTTAAACTTAAACTCAATAAAGGTTTTATTTTTGAAAGTTATCTACTATCTATCATGCGATAATTTTTTTCTTCTCATTCAATATTATGTCAATTGATGAGCATACTAATTATTATTAATAATATAATATTAATAATACTAAATATTAATAATACTAAATATAAATAAATAATAACTAAAATTAAACGAGTTAAAATAAAAGTAAAAAAAAAAAGGTGTTAGTTATAAGGCTCTTGTTCCAAACAAAATAAAAAAAAAAAATGGAATAAATACAATTGAAAAAGAAAAGATCAAAATGAAATTACTAATATATTAGTAATGACTCTAGGACTTTGATAATATTATTATTGAAAATATAAATGATTGAAAATAGGATTTCATTTAAAGAGAGTTTCATTTTTAATTTAGAAATGAAGTTCCATGTTATGTTATTTTGACATTCCTTTATTCAAGATACTTTATTCAAGAGTTGCTCGAGAAATCGGTTGAGTCAGAATCGTGGGATGAATAGATGTCAAAGAGGATAAAACTCTATTTTTTTTTTTTTTTTTTCTGCCACTATTGTTTGTGCTGTCTATAATGAAATGAATAATGAATGATAAATGAAATCAAAAGCTTTCAATTGGGACTCATTTTGTCAATTGGTCTTTTTATTATCTTGTATTTTTCAAGATAAGAAACTTAGGTAAGTGTTTCATAAATAAACATATGTATAAATAGAACGTATCCCATTTAGTTCCTTCATGCCTACTATAACTAGTTATTTCGGTTTTCTACTGGCGGCTTTAACTATAACCTCAGCTCTATTTATTGGTCTGAGCAAGATACGTCTTATTTGAAATTGATTGAATGAACAATTCAATTCATAAAAATGTTTTTGTGAGATATCCAGGTAAGGTAGTCCATAGTTCCTTCCCATGTAAATTGGAATTCTTGATTATTGAGATTCGTGAGCGATTTGGATTACTATTTAGAGATAGATATTACCCCCCTTTTTTTTACCTACCTTTTTTTTTTTAATGATTGAAGTTTTACTATTTGGAATCGTGTTAGGCCTAATTCCTATTACTTTGGCTGGATTATTCGTAACTGCGTATTTGCAATACAGACGCGGCGATCAGTTGGACCTTTGATTAAGTAAGAGCTCATCTCTTTTTAAATAACATCTCTTTTTTTTTAGTGACCTCCTGCGGATTAAAGAAAGGAGGAGGTCAAATTCGGGTTGCTGCTCTAGAAAGTTATTTACTTGTAATTTGACCCAAAAAGAACAGAAGCACGCTCTGTAGGATTTGAACCTACGACATCGGGTTTTGGAGACCCGCGTTCTACCGAACTGAACTAAGAGCGCTTTCTTTCTTATCCCAATATATTCTTTCTTATCCCAATATAAAGGGCTGTTTGTAAATAAAAGAATTTGATTTGTAACCCCCACTTTGGATACATATAGTATCATAAAGCATTATGTATGTCTAATTTTTATTGATCTCAATGGATCCTTCATTACTGCACATGGGAGAAGTAATAGATAGGGATGACAGGATTTGAACCCGTGACATTTTGTACCCAAAACAAACGCGCTACCAAGCTGCGCTACATCCCTTTCAATTGGCCTATAGTATCATTGTAGAGAATCCCCATCTTGTTTTCCACATCCTGATTTCCCCCATTGATATACAATTGCTCTTGTCATTTCTTTTTCGTCTCATATAACAATATAACATATAATAAAAGAAAAAAGAATCAAATAGATCCAATAGATATAATATAATCAAAAATATAATAAAAAATAAAAAAAATCGGTAATGTTCAGAAAAGAAAGTAAGTGGACACTTTTTTCTGTTGTAAAGAAAGTAAAATATCATCAACAACGACATGTGTATCTGATCATACATATATGTATTACAATAAAAAAGGAGGATTTTCAATGCGAGATATAAAAACATATCTCTCCGTGGCACCTGTGTTAAGCACTCTATGGTTCGGGTCTTTAGCAGGCCTATTGATAGAGATTAATCGTTTATTCCCAGATGCGTTAACATTCCCCTTTTTTTCATTCTAGTTGGGGATGAAGAAGATTATAGATAGAATAAATTATCTGTGACTAACCCTTTTTGTTTTGTTCTTTCTTTCAGTTTTTTAGGATAAATAAAAAAGAAGGAAAGAGAAAAAATCAAAGAAGATTCATCCGCAACGAAACTCGGGTTCACGCTAATAGAGGGAAAACAAAAATGTAAAGTAAATAATAAAGGTCGCGGACAACAAAATACTTAAATGAAATACTATAACTAAAACTAATGGATAGTTAGAAATCATCGTATTACTTATATTCTCTATTGATTTGATTGCATAGAAGAGTTGAGTGAATAAAAAACAAGGGGGGGGTTTATGGCCAAGGGTAAAAATGTTAGAGTAAAGGTTATTTTGGAATGTAACAGTTGTGTCCGAAACGATATTAATAAGGAATCGCGGGGCATTTCCAGATATATTACTCAAAAGAATCGACACAATACGCCTAGTCGATTGGAATTGAGAAAATTTTGTCCCTATTGTTACAAGCATACAATTCATGGGGAGATAAAGAAATAGAGAAAATGTAACGCGTTTGTAACCCCTCCAAGGAATAGCAATAAATTATAAAATAATATAAAAAAAAATAGTCAATTATAAAAATAAAACAACCCAATCCTATTTCATCCTATTTCGGTAGGATCGCAAATGAAATTCGAATTAAGAAATAAGATTTAAAAGATAAGGAATAAACCATGGATAAATCCAAGCGACTTTTTCTTAAATCCAAGCGATCTTTTCGTAGGCGTTTGCCCCCAATTGGATCGGGGGATCGAATTGATTATAGAAACATGAGTTTAATTAGTCGATTTATTAGTGAACAAGGAAAAATATTATCTAGACGAGTGAATAGATTGACTTTGAAACAACAACGATTAATTACTATTGCTATAAAGCAAGCTCGTATTTTATCTTTGTTACCCTTTCTTAATAACGAGAAACAATTTGAGAGAACTGAATCGACTCCTAGAACCACGGGTCCTCGAATTAGAAATAAATAGATAGGCTATTCCTCAATTGCAATTGAATCAGAATTTCAATATGAACCCCAACTCAGATTTATATTTTGTTCGAAAAATTGGAGAATCCCGATTGGATTGTCACATCATAAGCAAAAATGGCTTCTTTTTTTTTATGTGTTGATTCATTTTTACTATATTTTTATTTCATTTTATTTATTTATATTATTTATATTAATTTCTACTCTACCTTCCCGGAGCTCATTCTCCGGGGCCCCGCTTAAATCATTACGGTGGATTCCTTCTAATCTCCTTATTTAAGGATCTGATTGGAAATCATGTAAAGACAATTTGTATTTGATATGGCTATTTGTGCAAGTATTTTACGATTAAGAAGCAACTGCCTCTTATACAGATCATGTATGGATCTGCTATAACTATAGGATACCCCAATCTCACGAATTGCTGCATTTATCCGAGTAATCCACAAACGACGAAAATTTCTCTTTTGCCTGCCCCTATCCCTATGAGCAGAACTCAAGGCTCTCATTTTCTGTTGAATAGTATTTCGAGTAAGTCTTGAATGAGTCCCTCGAAAGGTTGATGCAAATAAACGAATTTTTATTCTACGTCTCCGAGCTATATACCCTCGTCTAATTCTGGTCATTGAATCAAATTAAACTTTGATGAATAACTAATTGATTTATTTTATTTCAGTTATTCTTTTTCCCTTTCCTGGTCTATTAATAACAAAACGGATTCTTCCAATGTATAAAAAAAAATTCCAATGGCTTTTGCTACTATGACCTTCCCAACCACCATTTTTCCAGGCATTTAACCTCGAAATAAAAAATTGTATTGATACTAGGTATCAACAAAAAAAAATAAAAAAGTTGTAACTTAACTAAAGTTGAGTATAGTATAAAGTATCAATAAATAGTAAAGGTAAATGGATAAATAAATAGCGGGTTCCATCGTTTCTATGGCTACTTCTTAAACGGTGAGGTCCTCTCTATACACCGGAGCCCCTTCTACCATTAATCAATGTTATTAGTAACTTGTACAGTTCACATTCTTTGACTCTACCCATGAATTGTACAGTAATAAGTCTTTTCACAATGAGATCTACCCATACAGTAACGGTATTTAATTACAAAGGTTGGTTAGGTAGCTGACCCTGTATAGTCCGTTCTTGCAAGAGTAGGAGCCTACTTCTTTTGCTTCTTAAATATGATTTCCCCCGCTTAATGGATAACCATTTGCTACCACTGGGGAATTGCTTTTCATCTCCAATTGAGGTGATTGGATTTGCACCAATAGAAACCATAAATTTAATACGCAATGGAGGTTTTTTTTTATATTGATTGGAATTCTTCCATCCTATCCTATTCATTGGTACTGGTCATTGATACTGGAAAAATTGTACTTTATTTTGTTCCGGCTCATGATCTGAACGGGTCGCACATACACCCGAGTACATGTTCCTCGACGCTGAGGACATCCCCGAAGAGCGGGGGATTTTGTTACATTTTTTATTGGCTGTCTTGTGTTTCTAATAAGTTGTTTAATAGTTGGCATACTTAATCGTATAGAAAATGGGCTGGTTTAGATCAATCCTAACCAGATGATTATGAATTCTTTCTATTTTGTTTTTTTACTTTACCAGCTAAAAAATTGAATTTAGATTAATCTAAATTATGGTTCAAAATGGATGGAATCGCAGATTTACGCGAAATCCCCGGCATTTTCGATCGCTACCAGATCAACAATTCCATGAGCTTGGGCTTCTGTTGCTGACATAAAAACGTCCCTTTCCATGTCTTCGGATACAACCCATAAGGGGTTACCCGTTCTTTGTACATAAACCCTTGTGAGGGTTTCGCGTAGTTTCAGAAGTTCTTCCGCTTCTAGGACAAATTCTCCTGTTTGTGCCTCATAAAAAGAACTCGCAGGTTGATGGATCATTACCCTGATGATATAACATAATGAATGTTTCCGCGATCTCGTACGATTGATTGGACTAGGCAAAAAGATAAAGAATACCAAGAAAAAATAAGTATATATATAATTGAACAACCGTACAGGCATTTTTTGTGCATTGCATACGGCTCCACAATGGACTTTTTCCGTTCGTTGAGCAAAAAACGAACTAGGATTCATCAGACCCAAATCGTTAAGTGATCCATTTACCACCCTTCTTTTCGGGGGAGTTCAAAAATATTATGATGGTTCCGTTGCTTTCTATATTTATGATTTATCTCATATGTGATTCAGCAATCCCAAAGTTTCTTTTTGATCCGATCAAATAAAATAAGTAAAAAAAAAAAAATGATCTTGTTTTTTTTTCATTTGAGTATTCTTTCATATTTCATAACATAAATATTGGAATGGAAAGAGGCTTCCGGCGTGAAAAAGAAAAGTTTGTGACGCTGAAATGAAGCCCGGATAGATAAGATCAAATCATAAATACCCTTTGTCTCATATTACTCGCCCGATACATAATCCCATGTTCTGAAAAAACAATAATGGTTTGTTCATATCGAATTCGAAGTGCCATGCTATTATTACTTAAATATTATCTTACAAATTTTTATTTATATTAAATATGGCGAAGGCATAGTCTTCTTTATTTCTTTCAAACAAAAAACTCATTGGCGCCAAGCGTGAGGGAATGCTATACGTTTCGTAATTTCTCCTCCGACCAGGATGAAAGATCCCATTGAAGCGGCTAATCCCATGCATATTGTATGCACATCTGGTGGCACAAATTGCATAGTATCATAAATTGCGACTCCGGGTATTACCCACCCGCCAGGGGAGTTTATAAACAAATAAAGATCTCTGGTCTCATCCTCTATACTGAGATATACCATCAGGCCAATAAGTTGGTTTGAGATCTCGCTATCAACTTCTTGACCTAAAAAAAGTAATCTTTCTCGATGAAGTCGGTTGATTAGGACAACATTTTATCCCTTAGGAACCGTACAGGCGCCTTTGGATGCATACGGTTCAAAAAAAAAAAAAGAATCAATGTGTTGATTCTACCCTGCTTTACTTTTTTTTATAGTAGGATTTTTCTACCTCCTAATGAAGGGGCTTTTTCTTCGATTTTTTTTAAGAAAGATTTTTTTTTCTCGAATCTCTGTAAAAAATAAAAGAATCCACTAAACTTATCGAATTAACCTCTCATTGATGTATTGTTTCATCGAAATCGAATCCAAATTACGATGTAATTTTCTTGTTCCTGAATGGGCCTCCTCAATTATTTTAGGTTTATGCTCTACTCCGGGTAAACATCTGCCCGATTCAAATTTGCACATATAGGACAAATGCTTCCAATACCACTTTTACGTTTTTCAATTCATTTCGTGCCTTTCTTACAACAAATACGCGATATAGTCATAATATTATTTCATTGATTGGCAGTTTGAGATCGCCCATATGCTATCCAAGTAATCATTTATGATACAAGTGGTAATCATACATATATTACCAATTTGGGTATTTTCTGAACGGAGCCTGGATACTTCATTTTATTGGATTGGTCCAACCAAGCCAACCATAAATTTTGATAATTGATAATATTAATATTGATTTCGACCCCCTCAAAAATGGATCTAATTGCATTTCACGCTCCAAATTATTGATGGTTCAAACAATCTTTTTTGGGCGAAACAGAGGGTATCTCGATCGGGGGAGAGAACGGGGAAATCCCATATGACCCAATATGTCTGACAAGTCGCACTATACGTCAACCCAAATTGCATCTTCCTCCCCAGGACTCCGAAAAGGTACTTTTGGAACACCAATAGGCATCAACTGAAAGAAAGGGGGTTAAGTACTATATTTTACTTTGATGTGGAAACGTAATATTTTTATCCCTGGATATTACGAAATAGTAAGACGAAATTAATATTAATTAATAAGGGAAAATTATTCAAAATAGTTCGGGCTCTTCGAATGATGAACAAGTATCTACGCATTCGCTCATAGAAAATGGGACCAATCCCCCATTGCGTATTGGTACTTATCGGGTATAGAATAGATCTGCTTATCTTTGTTCCTATGAACAGAATTGTTCGATTATTCCCAACGAAATGGGATTCAATATTATTGAATATTGAACCCTTGCTCCGAAATAATCCACTGAAAGGGAGAGGTCTATAGCATAGTCTTTTCCAATGCGATAAAGTTACATAGTGTCTATTTTTCTTTGATAAAGGGGTATTTACATGGGTTTGCCTTGGTATCGTGTTCATACCGTCGTATTGAATGATCCCGGTCGGTTGATTTCTGTACATATAATGCATACAGCTCTCGTTGCTGGTTGGGCTGGTTCAATGGCTCTATACGAATTAGCTGTTTTTGATCCCTCTGACCCCGTTCTTGATCCAATGTGGAGACAGGGTATGTTCGTTATACCCTTCATGACTCGTTTAGGAATAACCAATTCGTGGGGCGGCTGGAGTATCACAGGAGGGACTATAACGAATCCGGGTATTTGGAGTTACGAGGGTGTGGCCGGGGCACATATTGTGTTTTCTGGTTTGTGCTTCTTGGCGGCTATCTGGCATTGGGTATATTGGGATCTAGAAATATTCTCTGATGAACGTACAGGAAAACCTTCTTTGGATTTGCCCAAGATCTTTGGAATTCATTTATTTCTTTCAGGATTAGCTTGCTTTGGGTTTGGTGCATTTCATGTAACAGGCTTGTATGGTCCTGGAATATGGGTCTCTGATCCTTATGGACTAACCGGAAAAGTCCAATCTGTAAATCCTGCGTGGGGGGTAGAAGGTTTTGATCCTTTTGTTCCGGGAGGAATAGCCTCTCATCATATTGCAGCAGGTACATTGGGCATATTAGCGGGCCTATTCCATCTTAGTGTCCGCCCTCCCCAACGCCTATACAAAGGATTACGTATGGGTAATATTGAAACTGTCCTTTCCAGTAGTATCGCTGCTGTCTTTTTTGCAGCTTTTGTTGTTGCTGGAACGATGTGGTATGGCTCCGCAACTACCCCAATCGAATTATTTGGGCCCACTCGTTATCAATGGGATCAAGGATACTTCCAGCAAGAAATATATCGAAGGGTTGGTGCCGGACTAGACGAAAATCAGAGTTTATCAGAAGCTTGGTCTAAAATTCCCGAAAAATTAGCTTTTTATGATTACATTGGCAATAATCCAGCAAAAGGAGGTTTATTTAGAGCGGGCTCGATGGACAATGGGGATGGAATAGCGGTTGGATGGTTAGGACATCCTATCTTTAGAGATAAAGAAGGGCGTGAGCTTTTTGTACGCCGTATGCCTACTTTTTTTGAAACATTTCCAGTAGTTTTGGTAGACGGAGACGGAATTGTAAGAGCCGATGTTCCTTTTAGAAGGGCGGAATCTAAGTATAGTGTCGAACAAGTAGGAGTAACTGTTGAGTTCTATGGCGGCGAACTCGATGGAGTCAGTTATAGTGATCCTGCTACTGTGAAAAAATATGCTAGACGTGCTCAATTGGGTGAAATTTTTGAATTAGATCGTGCTACTTTGAAATCGGATGGTGTTTTTCGGAGCAGCCCAAGGGGTTGGTTCACTTTTGGACATGCTTCGTTTGCTTTGCTCTTCTTTTTCGGACACATTTGGCATGGTGCTAGAACCTTGTTCAGAGATGTTTTTGCTGGTATTGACCCAGATTTGGATGCTCAAGTGGAATTTGGAGCATTCCAAAAACTTGGAGATCCAACTACAAGGAGACAAGCCGTTTGATACAACACTGCTCTTGTATCTTTTGCCTCTATTATAATTCTATTTTTATTATTTAACTTTGACATAGAGTACCATAGAAATCTTGATTTGAATCACCGCTCTTTCTTTTACTTTTGACTCTTGTCCTTTCTTAATCTGGGAGATGATCCCAAATGAACAGGTGTGGAAGCTATAATTGTAAACCACGATCAATTTATGGAAGCATTGGTTTATACATTCCTCTTAGTCTCGACTCTAGGAATAATTTTTTTCGCTATATTTTTTCGAGAGCCCCCTAAGGTTCCGACTAAAAATTCGAAATGATTTTTCATTATCTTACATTATTTTTATCTAAATGTAAGTAAAGTAATGAGCCTCCCAATATGGGAGGCTCATTACTTTACTTCAGCTAGTCCCCGTGTTCCTCGAATGGATCTCTTAGTTGTTGAGAGGGTTGCCCAAAAGCGGTATATAAGGCGTACCCGGTAAAACTTACAAGTAAACCAGATATAAAGATGGCAACTAAGGTTGCTGTTTCCATTATTATCAAATTTCAAAACTATAACGGATCTATGATAAGATCCTTTATTTACAACGGAATAGTATACAAAGTCAACCGATCTCAACCAATGCAATAGGATTTATGGCTACACAAACCGTTGAGGATAGTTCTAGATCTGGTCCAAGACGAACTAATGCAGGGAGTTTATTGAAACCATTGAATTCAGAATACGGGAAAGTGGCTCCTGGTTGGGGAACTACCCCTTTGATGGGGGTCGCAATGGCTCTATTTGCGGTATTCCTATCTATTATTTTGGAAATTTATAATTCTTCCGTTTTATTAGATGGAATTTCAATGAATTAGGTCCATAAAAATCAGGAAGTCCTGGCTTTTCAATGCAAAATGAATTACTTAGGACTCTCATTTCTAGTCTATTCTGGCAGTTCGACCGTGAAATTCTTTTCTTTCTGTATTTCCGGAATATGAGTGTGTGACTTGTTATAATTGATCCTATTGATAGTACAGAGAATGGGTCTGTCATCTTGAGAGAGATGAGTTCTGCTTCGTCGGATATTCATTTTTTTATCTGGAGCACGGAATATATGGAATAGATCGAGAAATATTTGAACTATGATTCATACCTACTATTTATATTATACCTCGCGACTGGATTCAAAAAAACTTCAAAGATTTTTTTTATCATTATAAATCGAAAGGGTTTTCTTCCTTAAAAATTTCGTTTCTGTTTATTTGTTTATTTTGACCAATGGACAAAATAAATTCCGAATTTTTAGTCATTAAATCTATTAATTGAATAAGTGGTGATGATCAAACGGTTCTTACTCAGAGAACCTTTGGGCTTAGCTTGGGGCTTTATTCAACATCGTGGTTCTAGTATGAATCTGAGGTTTCGATTGATTCATAGGGTCTCAACAAGAGAATTCCTATAAAAAAAATAAAAGAAATTTTCATAATTCGATACAAATAAAAATAAAAAAATAAATAAAATAGGGACAAAGAAGATTCAAGAAGCCTGTAGCTATTAACATAAAGCCGAATGAGCTGGCTTGATATTTTGGCATTATCATCACAAAGAAAAGCTTGAGGATTTTTTCCTTCGTATCTTCAGAGAGGATTTAATCCGGGGAATATTAATAAGAAATAAAAAAATTTCTATTACATATTCGTTACAACCAGTATTTGGGTGTTTCTGCTTGAGCTGTACGAGATGAAATTCTCATATACAGTTCTCCGAGGGGGAGTTCTCTTGGTTTACCTATCTCAATAAAGTATATGATTGGTTCGAAGAGCGTCTAGAGATTCAGGCGATTGCGGATGATATAACTAGTAAATATGTTCCTCCTCATGTCAACATATTTTATTGTCTAGGGGGGATTACACTTACTTGTTTTTTAGTACAAGTAGCCACGGGGTTTGCCATGACTTTTTACTATCGTCCGACCGTTACCGAGGCCTTTGCCTCTGTTCAATACATAATGACTGAAGCCAACTTTGGTTGGTTAATTCGATCAGTTCATCGATGGTCGGCAAGTATGATGGTCCTAATGATGATCTTGCACGTATTTCGTGTGTATCTGACTGGTGGGTTTAAAAAACCTCGCGAATTAACTTGGGTTACGGGTGTGGTTTTGGCTGTATTGACCGCATCTTTTGGTGTAACTGGTTATTCCTTACCTTGGGACCAAATCGGTTATTGGGCAGTAAAAATTGTAACAGGTGTACCTGATGCTATTCCTGTAATAGGATCCCCCTTAGTCGAGTTATTGCGCGGAAGTGCTAGTGTGGGTCAATCAACTTTGACCCGTTTTTATAGTTTACACACTTTTGTATTACCCCTTCTTACTGCTGTATTTATGTTAATGCACTTCCCAATGATCCGTAAGCAAGGTATTTCTGGTCCTTTATAGAGAGGGCATATCATAGATATTTGTAATCAATCATATTCCATTTTTTGAAGGAACAAAAAAAATAGTATTTTATTGCTACAAATATGGATTATTGAAAAGAATAAGACATGTGTTGGGATATTTCCTTTCAACTTCGCAATCAATATTGTATTATTTGTTTGATACGAATAGTTGAAGTGGATTCTCAGAGGAGAATATGGATTATGGGAGTGTGTGACTTGAACTATTGATTGGCTCGCGCGGATATATCATCTGCCACATTGGAATTTACAACAAATGTGTCTCCGTTCCAACCACCACGTAAGCCCCATACAGAGGATAGGCTGGTTTGCTTGAGGAGAATTTTTTCTATGATCAGACCCGAGTTGAGTCGCGCATGAATTGGCTCCGTAAGATCCAGTAAAATAAGTAAGTAATATGACATGATTCAGAATATGTTCTATTTATTCCACTTAATTTACACTTACTTAATAGTATGGAAATGTATGCATTTCCACTGCATTGATTCTTCGACCTATCATACTATCGGAGTGAAACAAAGGATCTAAAGAAGAACGGAGGCTAGACTCTATTAGTAACAAGTA